TTGCAACAATGACTATTTTCAACAAACCATAAAGATATTGGAACATTATACTTTATTTTTGGAGCTTGAGCAGGAATAATTGGAACTTCATTAAGAATTTTAATTCGAGCTGAACTAGGTCATCCAGGAGCTCTAATTGGAAATGATCAAATTTATAATGTTATTGTAACTTCTCATGCATTTATTATAATTTTTTTTATAGTTATACCTATTATAATTGGAGGATTTGGAAATTGATTAGTCCCCCTTATATTAGGAGCTCCTGATATAGCTTTCCCACGAATAAATAATATAAGTTTTTGATTATTACCTCCTTCTCTTACGCTATTATTAATGAGAAGTTTAGTAGAAAATGGAGCTGGAACAGGATGAACTGTATATCCCCCTCTTTCATCTGTTATTGCTCATGGAGGAGCTTCTGTTGATTTAGCAATTTTTTCACTTCATTTAGCTGGAATTTCATCAATTTTAGGAGCAGTAAATTTTATTACTACTATTATTAATATACGATCAACCGGAATTACTTTTGATCGAATACCTTTATTTGTTTGAGCTGTTATTTTAACTGCTTTATTACTTTTATTATCATTACCAGTTTTAGCAGGAGCTATTACAATATTATTAACAGATCGAAATTTAAATACTTCATTCTTTGATCCAGCAGGAGGTGGTGACCCAATTTTATATCAACATTTATTTTGATTTTTTGGTCATCCAGAAGTTTATATTTTAATTTTACCCGGATTTGGAATAATCTCTCATATTATTAGACAAGAATCTGGAAAGAAAGAAACTTTTGGATCATTAGGAATAATTTATGCTATAATAGCAATTGGTCTATTAGGATTTATTGTATGAGCTCATCATATATTTACTGTAGGAATAGATGTAGATACACGAGCTTATTTTACTTCAGCAACTATAATTATTGCTGTACCAACAGGTATTAAAATTTTTAGTTGATTAGCAACACTACATGGAACTCAATTATCATATTCACCTGCTATACTTTGATCTTTAGGATTTGTATTTTTATTTACTGTTGGAGGATTAACAGGAGTAGTTTTGGCTAATTCATCAATTGACATTATTTTACATGATACATATTATGTTGTTGCACATTTTCATTATGTATTATCTATAGGAGCAGTATTTGCTATTATAGCAGGATTTATTCATTGATATCCTTTATTTACAGGATTAACTTTAAATCCAAAATGATTAAAAACTCAATTTTCTATTATATTTATTGGAGTAAATTTAACATTTTTCCCTCAACATTTTTTAGGTCTTGCAGGAATACCTCGACGATATTCAGATTATCCAGATGCATATACAACATGAAATATTATTTCTACAATTGGATCATCTATCTCACTATTAAGTATTATATTTTTTCTATTTATTATTTGAGAAAGTTTAATTTCAAAACGTATAGTTTTATATCCTATACAATTAAGTTCTTCAATTGAATGATTACAAAATACTCCCCCAGCTGAACATAGATATTCTGAATTGCCTTTATTAATTAATTTCTAATATGGCAGAATAGTGCAATGAATTTAAGCTTCATATATAAAGATTTTAACTTTTATTAGAAAAAAAAATGACAACATGAACTACTTTTAGATTTCAAGATAGTGCATCTCCTCTTATAGAACAATTAATTTTTTTTCATGATCATACATTAATAATTTTAGTAATAATTACAACTTTAGTTAGTTATTTAATATTTATATTATTTTTTAATAAATATACAAATCGAAATCTACTTCACGGACAAACAATTGAAATAATTTGAACTATTCTCCCAGCAATTATATTATTATTTATTGCTTTACCATCTCTTCGATTATTATATTTATTAGATGAAATTAATGAACCATCAATAACATTAAAATCTATTGGACATCAATGATATTGAAGTTATGAATATTCAGATTTCTTAAATATTGAATTTGATTCTTATATAATTCCAACAAACGAAATAAATTTAAATAATTTTCGATTATTAGACGTAGATAATCGAGTAATTTTACCAATAAATTCACAAATTCGAATTTTAGTATCATCAACAGATGTAATTCATTCTTGAACAATTCCTACATTAGGTGTAAAAATTGATGGAACTCCAGGTCGATTAAATCAAACTAACTTCTTGATTAATCGACCTGGATTATTCTATGGTCAATGTTCTGAAATTTGTGGAGCAAATCATAGTTTTATACCTATTGTAATTGAAAGAATTCCTGTAAAAATTTTTATTAAATGAATTAATAATATATAAAATTAATAATTCATTAGATGACTGAAAGCAAGTATTGGTCTCTTAAACCATTTTATAGTAAATTAGCACTTACTTCTAATGAACTAAAAAAAATTAGTTAAATTTTATAACATTAGTTTGTCAAACTAAAATTATTAAATTAATTAATATTTTTTAATTCCACAAATAGCTCCTATTAGATGATTAACTTTATTTATTATTTTTTCAATTACATTAATTTTATATAGAATTATAAATTATTATTTAATTATTTATCAAACCCCTAAATTTAATTTTAAAAATAAATTAATTAAAAATTCATTAAATTGAAAATGATAACTAATTTATTTTCAGTATTTGACCCTTCATCAAGAATTTTTAATTTATCTTTAAATTGATTAAGTACATTTATAGGATTATTAATTATTCCTTCAACTTATTGATTAATACCTTCTCGATGATTTATTTTATGAAATTTTATTTTAATAACTTTACATAAAGAATTTAAAATTCTTTTAGGATCAAAAAGTCATTCAGGTTCTACATTTATTTTTATTTCTCTATTTTCAATAATTTTATTAAATAATTTTATAGGACTATTTCCTTATATTTTTACAAGTACTAGTCATTTAATTTTTACATTAACTATAGCTCTACCTTTATGATTATGTTTTATAATTTATGGATGAATTAATCATACTAATCATATATTTACTCATTTAGTTCCTCAAGGAACTCCAACTATTTTAATACCTTTTATAGTATGTATTGAAACAATTAGAAATATTATTCGACCAGGAACATTAGCAGTTCGATTAACTGCAAATATAATTGCAGGTCATTTATTATTAACTTTACTAGGTAATACAGGGCCTTTAATTAATAATATAATTTTAATAATATTATTAATTAGACAAATTATATTATTAATTCTTGAATCAGCAGTTGCTATTATTCAATCATATGTATTTGCAGTATTAAGTACTTTATATTCTAGAGAAATTAATTATGATAACAAATAATCATCCTTTTCATTTAGTAGACTTTAGACCTTGACCTTTAACTGGAGCTATTGGTGCTATAACTTCCGTTTCAGGATTAGTAAAATGATTTCATCAATATGATATTTCATTATTTTTATTAGGAAATATTATTACAATCTTAACTGTTTATCAATGATGACGAGATATTTCACGAGAAGGAACATTCCAAGGATTACATACTTTACCAGTAACTCTAGGATTACGATGAGGAATAATTTTATTTATTTTATCAGAAGTATTATTTTTTATTTCATTTTTTTGAGCATTTTTCCATAGAAGACTTGCTCCTAATGTTGAATTAGGAACTTCATGACCTCCAATAGGAATTACACCTTTTAATCCTTTTCAAATTCCATTATTAAATACAATTATTTTATTAACATCTGGAGTAACAATTACATGAGCTCATCATAGAATAATAGAAAATAATTATTCACAAACTACTCAAGGATTATTTTTTACAATTTTATTAGGAATTTATTTTTCTATTCTTCAAGCTTATGAATATATAGAAGCACCATTTACAATTGCAGATTCAATTTATGGTTCTACATTTTTCATAGCAACAGGATTTCATGGAATTCATGTATTAATTGGAACAACATTTTTATTAGTATGCCTAATTCGTCATTTAAATTTCCATTTTTCAAAAAATCATCATTTTGGATTTGAAGCAGCTGCTTGATATTGACATTTTGTTGATATTGTTTGATTATTTTTATATATTTCAATTTACTGATGAGGAAGATAATTTATATTTATCTATATAATATATAAAGTATATTTGACTTCCAATCATAAAGTCTACAATAATGTAGTATAGATAATTTACTTAATCTTTTTTATAATATTAATTATTTTAATTATTACAATAATAATTATATTTTTAGCATCAATTTTATCAAAAAAATCATGAACAGATCGAGAAAAATGTTCACCATTTGAATGTGGATTTGATCCTAAATCATCATCTCGTTTACCTTTTTCATTACGATTTTTTTTAATTACAATTATTTTTTTAATTTTTGATGTTGAAATTGCATTAATCTTACCTATAATTATAATTATTAAATTATCAAATATTTTTATATGAAGAATTACTTCAATTATTTTTATTTTAATCTTAATAATTAGTTTGTATCATGAATGAAACCAAGGAATATTAGAATGATCAAAATAATAATAATAATAATAATAATTTAGGGTTGTAGTTAAAATAAATAATAACATTTAATTTGCATTTAAAAAATATTGAATTCTCAATCTACCTTGAATATGAAGCGATTAATTGCATTTAGTTTCGACCTAATTTTAAGTAATTTTTATATTACTCTTATTCAAAATTAATTGAAGCCAAAAAGAGGCTTATCATTGTTAATGATAAAATTGAGAAATATAAACTCCAATTAAAGAAGTAAGATGTTCAAGAAAAAGCTGCTAACTTTTATCTTTTAATGGTTAAATTCCATTTATACTTCTAATTTATATAGTTTAATAAAAACATTACATTTTCATTGTAAAATTAAAATACTTTTTTTTATAAATTACTAAAATAAATTCATTACATTCAAAAATTATAGAAATTACCCTAACATCTTCAATGTTATACTCTTTTTAAGCTATTTGAATAAAATAAAAATAATAAAAATAATATAACAATTCATATAATAAATAATATTAAATAAATTTTTAAATTATTACTACAAAATAAAAAGAAAATATGAGAATATTTAATTAAATTATTATATAAATTTTGACTCCCTAAAAATTCAGATCAACCCTGATCAAATGATTTATAAACAATATTACCTAATATTAAAGGATAATTTACAATACCATAAGTAGAAATATAAGGTATAAATCATATAGAACCAAAATAATTTACAATTAAATAATTATTTAAAGATTTATTAAAATAAAATAAAGAAATATTAGAAATTAAATAACCTGAAAATCCACCAAATAAACAAACAAATAAAGTTATAAATTTTATAAAATATGATAAACAAATTATATAAGGTGTATTAAATATTAGTCATCTTAATATTCTACCTCCAAAAATTCTCATAACTAATAAAACTATTATTCCACGAAGTATAATTCAACCTTCATCACTTAATATATTTAAAGAACCACAATTCAATTCACCAATTATTGAATAATAAATTAATCGAAAAGAATAACAAACAGTTAAACCAGTTGAAAAATAATATAAAAAATAAGAAAATAAATTAATGTATCTTATAGATACAACTTCTAAAATTATATCCTTAGAATAAAATCCTGCTAAAAAAGGTATTCCACATAAAGCTAAATTAGCAACATTAAAACATCTAGAAGTAAAAGGTATATAAATTCTTAAACCTCCTATTAAACGAATATCTTGTGAATTATTTATATTATGAATAATAGCTCCTGCACATATAAATAATAAAGCCTTAAATAATGCATGAGTTAATAGATGAAAAAAAGCTAATTTTATAAATCCCATAGATAAAATTCTTATTATTAAACCTAATTGACTTAAAGTTGATAATGCAATAATTTTTTTTAAATCATATTCAAAATTAGCTCCTAATCCAGCTATAAATATAGTTAACCCAGATAATACTAATAATAATTGACTTATAAAACTATATGATAATAAAATATTAAAACGAATTAATAAATAAATTCCTGCAGTAACAAGTGTTGAAGAATGAACTAAAGCAGAAACTGGAGTAGGAGCTGCTATTGCAGCAGGTAATCAAGATGAAAAAGGAATTTGAGCTCTTTTAGTTATACCTGCTAATACAATTAATATTATTACAATATTCATTTCAAAATCATTTTTTATAAACTCTAAATAAAAAATATATCTTCAACTTCCATAATTTAATATTCAAGAAATTGCTAATAAAAAAGCAACATCTCCAATTCGATTTGACAAAGCAGTTAATATACCAGCATTAAAAGATTTTACATTTTGAAAATAAATTACTAAACAATATGAAACTAATCCTAATCCATCTCATCCTAATAAAATTCTAATCAAATTAGGAGAAATAATTAATAATATTATTGATATAACAAATATAAAAACTAATATAATAAAACGATTAATATTTAAATCACCACTTATATATTCCTTTCTATAATAAATTACAACAGAAGAAATTATTAAAACAAAAGATATAAACAATAATCTTATTCAATCAAATAAAAATGTTATAATAATTATAGAAGAATTTAATGAAATAATTTCTCACTCAAGAAAAAAAATTAAATCTTTTAATAAAAAAATTAAAGAAAATAAAAAAAGAATAATTCTAATAAATATTAATAAAACAAAACCAATATTACAAATTGATAAATTTTTCATAATTTAAAATAACAAAAGTCATATCATTGATACCACAAATCAATATTTTAATTAAACTATTTAAATAAAATTAAATTCAAATTATACATATATCTCTTTTTAAAATTAATAAATTTAATGGAAATCAATGTAAAAATAAAAGTAAATATTCACGAATCTTCCCAACTCTAAAACAATATAAACCTGAAAAATTTTTACCATGTTGAGTATAAGCATATAAATATAAAGAATAAGCTGCCCCAAAAAATGATAAAAAAGATAATACAATTATTCTTAATCAAGATCAACTAATAATTCTATTTAATAAAGAAATTTCACCTAATAAATTTAAAGAAGGAGGAGCAGCTATATTACACACACATAATAAAAATCATCATAAAGTTATAGAAGGTATAAAATTTAACAATCCTTTATTAATTAATAATCTACGACTTCCTAATCGTTCATAAGTAATATTAGCTAAACAAAATAATCCAGAAGAACATAATCCATGAGCAATTATTAAAATTAAAGATCCATTTAATCCCCAATAATTTAAAGTTAAAAGACCTCTTAAAACAATTCCTATATGAGAAATAGAAGAATAAGCAATTAATGATTTTAAATCAGTTTGACATAAACAAATTAAACTAATTAAAAATCCTCCAACTAATCTAATTCTAATTAAAATATAATTATATTTTAATCCAGAAATTTGTAAAAAAGAAAAAATACGTAATAAACCATAACCCCCTAATTTTAATATAATTCCAGCCAAAATTATTGAACCAGAAACAGGAGCTTCAACATGAGCTTTTGGTAATCATAAATGAACTAAAAATATAGGCATTTTAACTAAAAAAGATAAAATTAAAGTTAAATATAATAAATCATAATTAAATAAATAATTAGATAAGATATAATAATTTAAACTTATAATATTATTATATAAATAAAAAATTCTAATTAATGTAGGTAAAGAAACTAATAAAGTATAAAATAATAAATACACTCCAGCTTGTAAACGTTCAGGTTGATAACCTCATCCTAAAATTAAAAATAAAGTAGGAATTAATCTTCTTTCAAAAAATAAATAAAATATAAATAAATTTATACTTATAAATGTTAAAATTAAAAAAAATAAAAGAATTAAAATATTTAATAAAAATAAATAATTATAATTATTAAATTTATTAATTATTCTACTAGCATTAATTATAAGAACACAAATTCAAATTCTTAATAAAACTAAATTATTTGAAAGAATATCAATTCCTAAAAAATAAGAAATATTTATAAAATAATTTAAAGAATAATTTATTAAAATTATAATAAATATTATAAAAAATAATAAAATTTGAACCATTCAAAAAAAATTGAAAATAAAACAAACGGGAAAAATAAAAATTAATATTATAATAAATTTTAACATTTTATAATACATTAAAAGATTGAAAATAATCATTACCATGAGTACGAATTAATGAAACTAAAATAGAAAGACCTAAAACACCTTCACAAACTCTAAAAATTAAAAATAAAATTCTAAAAAATCTATTATAATTTATTAAATTTAAATACATAAATAATATAAAAAATAATCTTAATACAATATATTCCAATCTTAATAACATTGACAATAAATGCTTACGATTAGAAACAAAAACAAAAATTCCAATAAAAAATAAAATAAAAGGTAAAATTCAATATAAAATTATTAACATTAGTTTTAATAGTTTAATAAAAACATTGGTCTTGTAAATCAAAAATAAAATTTTTTTTTTAAAACTTCAAGAAAAAAAAATTTTTTTTATCATTAATCTCCAAAATTAATATTTTAAATAAACTATTTCTTGATATTTTACAATTAAGTTTAATAACATCAACATTAATTTCTAGATTTATCTTTATTCAAATAAATCATCCATTAGCTATAGGTTTAATATTATTAATTCAAACATTAAATATTTGCTTATTAACAGGTGTAATATATAAAACTTTTTGATTTTCATACATTTTATTTTTAATTTTTTTAGGAGGAATATTAGTTTTATTTATTTATGTAACATCCTTAGCATCAAATGAAATATTCTCATTATCAATAAAATTAATATTTTCATGTATTATATTATTAATTATTATAATTTTATTTTCAATAATAATTGATAAAACCTTTATATCAAATTTCATTGAAAATAATGAAATAAAATCAATTTATAATATAAAATCATTCTTAAAAGAAAATTCTATCATTCTTAATAAATTATATAATTATCCAACAAATATAATAACAATTATATTAATAAATTATTTACTAATTACACTAATTGCCGTAGTAAAAATTACTAATATATTTTATGGTCCTTTACGAATTATATATTAACTAATGAATAAACCAATACGAACTCAACATCCATTATTTAAAATTACAAACAATGCATTAATTGATTTACCAACACCTATTAACATCTCAGCATGATGAAATTTCGGATCCCTTTTAGGATTATGTTTAATAATTCAAATTATAACAGGATTATTTTTAGCTATACATTATACTGCTGATATTAATTTAGCTTTTAATAGAGTAAATCATATTTGTCGAGATGTAAATTATGGTTGATTATTACGAACATTACATGCTAATGGTGCATCATTTTTTTTTATTTGTATCTACTTTCATATTGGACGAGGAATTTATTATGGATCATATTTATTTACCCCTACATGATTAGTAGGAGTATTAATTTTATTTTTAGTAATAGCAACTGCATTTATAGGATATGTATTACCATGAGGACAAATATCATTTTGAGGTGCAACAGTTATTACAAATTTATTATCAGCAATTCCTTATCTAGGTATAGATTTAGTTCAATGAGTATGAGGAGGATTTGCAGTTGATAATGCAACATTAACTCGATTTTTTACTTTCCATTTTATTTTACCTTTTATTGTATTAGCAATAACTTTAATTCATTTATTATTTTTACACCAAACAGGATCTAATAATCCAATTGGATTAAATTCAAATATTGATAAAATTCCATTCCATCCATATTTTTCTTATAAAGATATTATAGGATTTGTTATTATAATTTTTATATTAATTATATTAACATTAATTAATCCTTACCTACTAGGAGACCCAGATAATTTTATTCCAGCAAATCCATTAGTTACTCCAATTCACATTCAACCAGAATGATATTTTTTATTTGCTTATGCTATTCTTCGATCAATTCCAAATAAATTAGGTGGAGTTATAGCATTAATTTTATCAATCTTAATTTTAGCTATTCTTCCTTTTTATAATTTAAGAAATTTTCGAGGTATTCAATTTTATCCAATTAATAAAATTTTATTTTGAATTATAATTATTACAGTAATTCTATTAACTTGAATTGGAGCACGACCTGTAGAAACTCCTTATATTATAATTAGACAAATTTTAACAGTAATTTATTTTTTATATTATATTATTAATCCAATAATTAACAAATGATGGGATAACTTAATTAATTAAGTTAATGAGCTTGAATAAGCATATGTTTTGAAAACATAAGATAGAAATTATTATTTCTATTAACTTTACTAAATATAATTAACTAAATAAAATTTAATAATAATAATTTAAAACCAATAAAAAATAATAAATAATTTAAAGAAATAGGTAAAAAACTCTTTCAAGCTAAATATATTAATTTATCATAACGAAATCGAGGTAAAGTTCCACGAACTCAAATAAATATAAAAGAAACAAAAGTTAATTTTAAATAAAAAATTAAATTAAATAAATCACATCCCAAAAAAATAATTCTAAATAATATTCTTATAAATAAAATTCTTGAATATTCAGCTATAAAAATTAAAGCAAATCCACCTCTTCTATATTCAACATTAAATCCTGAAACTAATTCAGATTCACCTTCAGCAAAATCAAAAGGAGTACGATTTGTTTCAGCTAAACAAATACAAAATCAAACTATTATAAGAGGTAAAAAAATAATTATAAATCAAATAAATATTTGATAATAATAAAAATCTAATATATTATATCTCCCAATTAAAAAAACAAAAGATAATAAAATTAAAGCTATTCTAACTTCATAAGAAATTGTTTGAGCTACAGAACGTAACCCCCCTAATAATGAATAATTTGAATTAGATGATCAACCAGCAATTATTACAGTATATACACCAAAACTAGCACATCTTAAAAAAAATAATAATCCTAAATTAAAAGAAAATAATTTAACAAAAAAAGGTACACATAATCAAATAATTAAAGAAAAAAATAAAGAAAAAACGGGAGAAAAATAATAAGAAATATAATTAGATAATAAAGGATAAGTTTGTTCTTTAGTAAATAATTTAATTGCATCACAAAAAGGTTGAGGAATTCCTAAAAATCCAACTTTATTTGGACCTTTACGAATTTGAATATAACCTAATACTTTACGTTCTAAAAGAGTTAAAAAAGCAACTCTTACTAAAACACAAATAATTAAAATTAATCTACTAATAAAAATTAAAATAATTTCTATAAAAAACAAGTACTATTTGTAATATATATTCATTATAATTATTACATTAATAAATTCTAAATTTATTGCACTAATCTGCCAAAATAGTAATTTAAATTAATAATAATCATCTATAAATAAATATAATTATTTTTATATCTGGTCCTTTCGTACTAAGATATAATAATTTATTAAAGATAGAAACCAACCTGGCTTACGCCGGTCTGAACTCAGATCATGTAAGAATTTAAAAGTCGAACAGACTTATTATTCAAGCAACTACACCTAAAATTATATCTTAATCCAACATCGAGGTCGCAAACTTTTTTATCAATAAGAACTCTCCAAAAAAATTACGCTGTTATCCCTAAAGTAACTTATTCTTATAATCATTATTAATGGATCAATAAATCATAAATTAATGTAAAAAAAAATTAAAAGTTATTTAAATTTTAATATCACCCCAATAAAATAATCTAAATTATTAAAATTAAAATAAATCAAAAAAAAAAATAATTATTAAATTATAAAGATTTATAGGGTCTTCTCGTCTTTTAAAAAAATTTTAGCTTTTTTACTAAAATATAAAATTCTATAATAAATTTAAATGAAACAGATTATACTTCGTCCAACCATTCATACAAGCCTTCAATTAAAAGACTAATTATTATGCTACCTTTGCACAGTCAAATTACTGCGGCCATTAAAAATTATTCATTGGGCAGGTTAGACTTTAAAAATAACTCAAAAAGACATGTTTTTGTTAAACAGGCGAGTAAAATATTTGCCGAGTTCTTTATATAAACTTATCAAATATAATTATTTCTACATATATATATACTAATTTTATCATTATTTCTTTTTAATTTAAATTAAAAAAAATATTTTTATAAAATTAAATTAAAAAATAAATAAATAATATATATATATAAATAAAATAATTTATAACAAATTTTACAATAATTGCTAATTTTATGCATATATTTTAAATAATTATTTAATTAAATTTATAATAATTTATTTAAAAGCTTATCCCTTTAAATATTAAAATTAATAAATTTATTAATTAATAAAATAATTAATAAAATCAAAAATTTATAAATTTAATTTATTTCTAAAAAAACTAGATACCTTTATAAACGAATAACATTTCATTTCTAATAATTTATAAAAAATAATTTTAATACATTAACTTTATTAAATTATTAACTCTTATAAAATCGAGATTAATAAATATTTTTATTAATTATTTAATAAACCCTGATACACAAGGTACAAATAATTAATTTTTCTTTTCTTATAAAAATTTTTCAAAATATTTCAATAATCTTTCACAATACAAGTATACTATTATAAAAATTATTATTTCAATAAAATTACTAAAACATATTATTTTATAATTATTTTTAATATAAATAAATAATTAAATTAAATTTAAAAAATAAAAATAAATATAAATTAATCAACTTATATTGATTTGCACAAAAATCTTTTCAATGTAAATGAAATACTTTACTTAATAAGCTTTAAATTGTCATTCTAGATACACCTTCCGGTACATCTACTATGTTACGACTTATCTTACTTTAATAATAAGAGCGACGGGCGATGTGTACATATTTTAGAGCTAAAGTCAAATTTTTAATCTTTAAAATTTTACTACCAAATCCAATTTTATTAAATATTACAAATTTAAATCCATTTAAATAAATTTATTGTAACCCATTTCTACTTAAATATAAGCTACACCTTGATCTGATATTAATTCAATTATAAATTTATGAAAATTATTTTTCTAAAAAAATATTCTATTAACGACGGTCATTTCTAATAATTTATAAAAAATAATTTTAATACATTAACTTTATTAAATTATTAACTCTTATAAAATCGAGATTAATAAATATTTTTATTAATTATTTAATAAACCCTGATACACAAGGTACAAATAATTAATTTTTCTTTTCTTATAAAAATCAATAAATATTATATATATAATAGAAATCAATAAATATCTATATGTATATAAATATTTAATATATTAATATATGCCTATTAATTATGCGTCAAAAGTTTTCAGAATTCCGAAATAGAGATTAGTTTTGTAAAATTTGATTATTAATATTATAATCGATTAATAGAAATTTTTATAAATTATTATATTAAAAATAAATAAACTATATACATATATATATTTATATTAAGTTGAGATTTTAACTCTCATACTTATCTATATTGTAATTTTTTATTATTTAAATAATTTTTTTTATATTTTTTAATGTACACTAATTTTATTTATTAATTTAAATTTTATTTATTAAATAAAATTTATAATTTAATTTAAAAATCTATGTATAAAAAAAAAAAAATTGGGAAAAAATAAAAAAGAATGAAAATACATCTATTACAATTATAATAGATCGATTCCTTTGTACAAAATTACCTAGTAAACTAACCTTTATGAATTGCCTGAAAAAAGGATTATCTTGATAGGATAAATTATGTAATATATATTACATTCATAATTATATTTAATAGAATTAAACTATTCCTAAAAGTATCAAAAACTTTTGTGCATCATACACTAAAATATAATTATATTTTAATTTAAATTACTTATAAAAAGATAAGCTAAATAAGCTATTGGGTTCATACCCCATCTATAAAGGTATAATCCTTTTCTTTTTAATTTTTAATAATTCTGCAAAAGTTATATTCTTTTCAATTTTAATAATAAGAACAATAATTACAATTTCAGCTAACTCTTGATTAAGAGCTTGAATAGGATTAGAAATTAATTTATTATCTTTTATCCCCCTAATAATAGATAATAATAATAATTTAATATCTACAGAAGCATCATTAAAATATTTTTTAATTCAAACAATTGCATCTGCAATTTTATTATTTGCTATTATTATAATATTTATTAATAATTTAATAATACAAAATAATATTATTTTTAATAAATTAATTATAATTTCTTCATTATTAATTAAAAGAGGTGCAGCTCCATTCCATTTTTGATTTCCAATAATTATAGAAGGATTAACATGAAATAATAGTTTAATTTTAATAACATGACAAAAAATTGCTCCTATAATATTAATTTCATATTTAATTGAAATAAGCTTTATAAAATATATTATTATTATTTCAATTATTATTGGATCATTAGGTGGATTAAATCAAATTTCTTTACGTAAATTAATAGCATATTCATCAATTAATCATTTAGGATGAATATTAAGAGCTATACAAATTAATGAAATTATATGAATTATATATTTTTGTTTTTATTCCTTTTTATCTTTTAGAATAATTTTTGTATTCAAAAATTTTGAAATTTATTATATAAATCAATTATTTAATTCTTTTTTTAATTCAAAAATTATGAAATTTGTTTTATTTTTTAATTTACTTTCTTTAGGAGGATTACCTCCATTTATTGGATTTTTACCAAAATGATTTGTTATTCAATCTATAATTAGAAATAATCAATTTTTATTAATTACAATTATAACTACAATAACATTAATTACATTATATTTTTATTTACGATTATGTTTTGCTGCATTTATATTAAATTATTATGAAAATAATTGAATTTATAATATAAATTTTAATAATTTTTCAATTAAAAGTATATTAATCTTTTCATTTATTTCAACTTTCAGAATAATTTTAATCTCTATTATTTATCCTTTATTCTACTAATATTTATATTTTGTAAGGTTTTAAGTTAAAAAAACTAATAGCCTTCAAAGCTATAAATATTAGTAGAATCTTTTAAGCCTTAGTAAATTATATTACTCCTTTAGAATTGCAGTCTAATATCATTATTGATTGACTATAAAGCTAATATGATTAAAAAGAACATTTAATTTCTTATAAATAAATTTACAATTTATCGCCTAAATTCAGCCATTTAATCATTTATTTGAA